TATAGTTAGCTCAGCACCAATCAAGAATCCCCAAGGAATTCCAAGAATTCTTGGTATACATTTGTTCCAACTCTCAACCCTCTTTTCTAGATTCATGGATATTGAATCAATCGAACGCACTTCTAAGACCTGTTCTACTTTTGGAAGACCCTGTGTTATATCACCAGATCTCGATTTTTCATATATAAATGTAACTAATGTATCTCCTTCGTAAAGGGTTTCCCCATAATGGCCATGAACAGTTGCTCCGGGGGTGGCCAAATAAGGCTTAGCTGATCGTATCACTATCGAGTCAACTTGAACAAGTATAACTTGACCCGATTTGAGGGGCGGTCCATTTTTGGCTATACATACATTTTCACAAATAAACTGTCCAAGACTAATTATTTTAGATGTCTCTGCACAATAATTGTGATGGAGAAAAGACCAATTCAAATTGACTGGATTTAAAATAATGTTACGGCATGGATCGGGATTAAAAATTTTTCCATTTTCATCCATTAAATAATATTTTAATTTAATCACTTGAAAAGTCTGTTTTAAATTGTCAAGTTGCAAATATTTAGTTACTAAGATCTGATTATGAGTTATTAAATGGTAAGATGAATAAAAATTCTCAATTGGAAGGCATGTTCCTAAAGGGCCCAATGAATTCCTAATTGGAATTAGGGGATCTTTTTTAATTGATTCTTTTATCACACTGTGATATTTTACATCTTTGAATGGCTCCATTCGAGAACAATTGGCTGCTGACAAAATTATCAACGACTGACATTCCTTATTTCTATTCAACAACGTATGAATAGTTCCTTGAGGTTGGTTAAGAGATTGTTGAATTTTTGCCTTGGAATAGGAATAAATGGCAGAAAAGGGGTTGATATTGGTACAATCTGATCCATTATCAGAGAGCAATCCTGACCCCGACGGATCATTCCTTTTTCCGATATACGAAATAGGGGATTTCACTAAGTTGATTCTTAGGAAATGTCGAATCAAACCATTTGTCCTTATTTCAACAAAAGAAGCACGGGCTTCTTCGCAAGAAGAACTTTTTTTGTCTTGGTTCCAATTCAATACTAAACAAGTCCGAACTAATTGAATACTTGTGTCAGAAATTCCTCGAATCGGTTTGCCATTTCCATAAAGGATATAATTGACAATTCGAAGTTGCACATTATCCCTTTCCTGCAATGGATCCGGTGGAAAAAGGGTTCCTAAATTTATACCGTCCGTTATTTCATATGTGACGACAGGTCGAACTAAAACAAAAAACCTTTTCTTACTAGGTGTAATTCGTTGGACATAGATCCAATTTTTAACTTTTTTGTATTCCTTGGAATTTCTTTTTCCTGTTCCTGGTGGTATCAAAACGCCGGTATGTCTGGATATCTTATCCGTCTCTCCAGGAAAATGGATATCTCCAGAAAAGATTTTCAGTTCAATTCGTTTTTTTTTTCTCTCCACCCGGACCAACCCACCGACTCGGCTTCTTAGATTTAAGGTGATTTGTGTATCGACCCCAACGATACTATTGTTCCGTACCATTATGGAAGAAGATCCGGGCAAGATATGCACCTCTTCAGGAATGAAAAAAAATCGATCTACTTTCATTTGGTATTTTGGCCTAAATTCCTTGACTCCTCGATACTCAATCAAATCCTCTTTTTTGATGACTGAATGCGTTTCTATAGTCCCATATTTAATAATGCCCGAACTCTTTCTTCTGTATCGAGGATCATCGAAATAAGCAAGAATACTATTTCGACGGAAAATACCATTTACGGGGATTTCAATCGAGATACCTGAACAGGGCATTAGTTCATTCTCGAGTTCTTGAATCGAGTGTAGTGGAATGATGAATTTATTTCTTCGCCTTTTTGACAATAAATCAGAATTCCCGTGAAGAATAGGCGAATATACGAGATTATACTGACCAGTACATATGATTCGATTAAGGTCTGAATAATCAGGAATCCTATCTTCTTTTTGACCATAAAAATCCGAACTAAACAATTTCTGCCTCGCCTGATCATTGGTTACTGAGAGGTTAGAAGTATATCTTCGCTTGCCAGAAAGAGAATGCGCATTCATTTGATCCTGATCCTTGTGGATCGAAAGGTAGACTAGACTGGACCTGCACGGCCCTCCTAATAATATCCATAAATGACTTGTTTTTGGTAATAGATGAACATTACCATATGTAAATTCGGGTGCATGATAGACATCGGTACTCCAGTGCATTTCTCCGTCTGAATCAGAATAAATATGTTTTCGAACCTTCTCTTTAAAATTCAAAGTGGATATTCCTGCGCGAATCTCAGCAATTACTTGTTCTGATTCTACATATTGATCGTTTTGAACTAAAAGCAAACTTTTGGGTGGAATATTCACATTATGTAGAATATCTTCACTCTCAATAGTTACATACAAGTCTATAGAACATAGAAAGGCGGGATGCCCATGACGTGTACGTGTCGGATGAACCAAGTCCTCATTGAAT